CTACTTTTGTATTGTATCCAAATCACGAGAATTTTTAATTTTCCTCAAATTTGTCATCGAGAGGTAAAGGATTTATTCCTTTTAAGAAATAAAGTTTTTGATCGGAATAGTAATCAAACCGGGGGATCGGACCCCTTAACTATTAAAAACGAATCGCACTTTTACCACTAAACTATACCCGCTACAGTTCTATTATTGTATTGAGCTGAACCTTTTGTCGAGCTAAGAAGGGATATTCTAGTTCTAATTAATATAAAATTAATTAGAACTAGAATAGTAAACCGGGTTGTAGTTATTATCTCTAGAGCGGGTGGGACAAATTACATAGCATATAAGAAAGAAGATAAAATCTCAAAGGTTTTTATTTTTTTTTTTTCTTCCCCTTCTTACCAGCCAAAAGGTAGCCCTATAGCATCAATAATTCCATAATCTTTGGCTTCTTCTGCTGACATATAAAAATCTCTTTCCATATCTGCCCATAGAACCGAGAAGGGTTTGCCCGTTAGTTCTGAATAAACCCTTGTGAGGCTTATTCTCAAATTCAACAGTTCTGTCGATTCGTTGACAAGATGTGTTACATTGCCTTCCGTAATGGAGCCAGAGGGTTGATGAATCATTATCCTAGAGTGAGGGAATGCGAAACGTTTTTCCTTTGTTCCTGCGACCAAGATATAAGAAGCTACTGAAGCAGCTATTCCCAAGCATATTGTATTTACATCCGCTGGGACATATCGTATAACACTATGCATAGCCATTCCGTACATTAACGATCCGCCAATAGAATTTATAAACAAATATAACTCCCGTGTACTATCCTCCATACTGAGATATATTATAAGACCCGTAATCTGATTTGCGGATTCTTCTTCGAGTTCTCTGCACAAAAAAAGTACTCCTCGATGAGAAAATTCGCTGTATAGTTCAACCCAGGTTGGTTCCTCCTCTTCATCAGGCGGCCAAACCAACACCTTTGGTACACCGACAGGCATAAGCTTTACCTCCTATAATTAAAAAAATTTGAAGTATTAATTGAAGTATTATTTAAGTAATTAAGTCTTAACTTATTTTTTTTATTTTATTTAATTATTTTTTTTATTTTATTTAAGTAGTTAAGTTCTGTTTGTGAGAATGTCAATTGTTTGTCGTTGAAACGTAGTAATAGGATTATTGTCTTCATAATATAAACCTTTCTCCTATTTTCTGTCTAGATTAGAAAAATTTAACTTCAATAAAGAAGACAGAATAAAAAAAAAATAAAATTCTTACGAATATAGCCTTCCAATAATGAACAAGTATGAAAGCATTCACTGATCGAAGATGGTATCAACTCCCCATTGCGTATTGCTTATAGCTACTTATCGGGTATAGAATAGATTTGTTTCTCTTTGTTCCTGCAAACATAACATAATTGTTTCAACAAACTAGAACAAACATTAACCCTTGTTCCGAGATAATCCATTGAACAAAAGGGGTCCATTACACAGTCATAGTCTTTTCCAATGCAATAAAGTTACATAGTGTCATTTATCTTTGATAAAGGGGTAATTCCATGGGTTTGCCTTGGTATCGTGTTCATACCGTCGTATTGAATGATCCCGGCCGGTTAATTTCTGTCCATATAATGCATACAGCTCTGGTTGCCGGTTGGGCCGGTTCGATGGCTCTATATGAATTAGCAGTTTTTGATCCCTCTGACCCCGTTCTTGATCCAATGTGGAGACAGGGTATGTTTGTTATACCTTTTATGACTCGTTTAGGAATAACCAATTCATGGGGCGGTTGGAGTATTACGGGGGGGACTATAACGGATCCGGGTATTTGGAGTTACGAAGGTGTGGCCGGAGCGCATATTGTGTTTTCTGGCTTGTGCTTTTTGGCAGCCATTTGGCATTGGGTGTATTGGGATCTAGAAATTTTTTGTGATGAACGTACAGGAAAACCTTCTTTGGATTTGCCTAAAATTTTTGGAATTCATTTATTTCTTTCCGGGGTGGCTTGTTTTGGTTTTGGCGCATTTCATGTAACAGGCTTGTATGGTCCCGGAATATGGGTGTCCGATCCTTATGGGCTAACAGGAAAAGTACAATCTGTAAGTCCAGCATGGGGCGTAGAAGGCTTTGATCCCTTTTTTCCAGGAGGAATAGCCTCTCATCATATTGCGGCGGGGACATTGGGCATATTGGCAGGTCTATTCCACCTTAGTGTCCGTCCGCCTCAACGTCTATACAAAGGATTACGTATGGGCAATATTGAAACCGTTCTTTCTAGTAGTATCGCCGCCGTCTTTTTTGCAGCTTTTGTTGTTGCTGGAACGATGTGGTATGGTTCAGCAACTACTCCGATTGAATTATTTGGTCCCACTCGTTATCAATGGGATCAGGGATACTTTCAGCAAGAAATATATCGAAGAGTAAGTGCTGGGCTAGCCGAAAATCAAAGTTTATCAGAAGCTTGGTCGAAAATTCCTGAGAAATTGGCTTTTTATGATTACATTGGCAATAATCCGGCAAAAGGAGGATTATTTAGAGCGGGCTCAATGGACAACGGCGATGGAATAGCTGTTGGGTGGTTAGGACACCCTATTTTTAGAGATAAAGAAGGGCGTGAACTCTTTGTACGTCGTATGCCTACCTTTTTTGAAACATTTCCAGTCGTTTTAATAGATGGGGACGGAATTGTTAGAGCTGACGTTCCTTTTAGAAGAGCGGAATCTAAGTATAGCGTTGAACAAGTAGGCGTAACTGTTGAGTTTTATGGCGGCGAACTCAACGGAGTCAGTTATAGCGATCCACCTACTGTGAAAAAATATGCTAGACGTGCTCAATTGGGTGAAATTTTCGAATTAGATCGTGCTACGTTGAAATCTGATGGCGTTTTTCGTAGTAGTCCAAGGGGTTGGTTTACTTTTGGACATGCTTCCTTTGCCCTACTCTTCTTCTTCGGACACATTTGGCATGGGGCTAGAACCCTGTTCAGAGATGTTTTTGCTGGTATTGACCCAGACTTGGATGCTCAAGTAGAATTTGGAGCATTCCAAAAACTTGGAGATCCAACTACAAGAAGACAGGGAGTCTAATACAACATTGCTTTCTTTTTTTTTTTGCCTCTATTTTTTTATAGGATACTAGAAAAATCTTAATTTGAATCACCGCCCCTCCTTTTTTTTAGTCTTTTTATCATTATCGGGAAAATAATCCCAAGTAAGCAGGTATGGAAGCTATAATTGTAAACCACAATCGAATCTATGGAAGCATTGGTTTATACATTTCTATTAGTCTCGACTCTCGGGATAATTTTTTTCGCTATCTTTTTTCGGGAACCTCCTAAAGTTCCCACTAAAAAGGTGAAATGATTTTTCATTATCTCAATTGAAGTAATGAGCCTTCTGATATTGGAAGGCTCATTACTTCAACTAGTCTCCGTGTTCCTCGAAGGGATCTCTTAGTTGTTGAGAGGGTTGCCCAAAAGCGGTATATAAAGCGTACCCGGTAAAGCTTACAAGTAAACCAGATATAAAGATGGCGACTAGGGTTGCTATTTCCATTATTATAAAATTTCAAGATCACATACGGATCAATCAATCGTTTATATTATTATAACCGGAATGGTATACAAAGTCAATAGATCTCAATGAATACAATCAGATTTATGGCTACACAAACCGTTGAGGGTAGTTCTAGATCTCGTCCAAAACCTACTACCGTGGGGGCTTTATTGAAACCATTGAATTCGGAATATGGTAAAGTAGCTCCCGGATGGGGAACTACTCCTTTGATGGGAGTTGCAATGGCTTTATTTGCAATATTCCTATGTATTATTTTGGAAATTTACAATTCTTCTGTTTTACTGGATGGAATTTCAATGAATTAAATCCACAAGAAAATGAAATTCAAAAGAACCAGGAACAGGAAGTTCTAGTCTTTCAATAGAATACAAAATGAATTTTTCGGGTCCCGAATTCTATTTCTAACCCCCCTTTTGGTAGTTCAATCGCGGAATTTTTTTCTGTCTGTACTTCCGGAATATGAGTGTGTGACTTGTTATAATTGATCCTATTGATAATACAGAAAATGAGTCTGTCATCTTATCATGATGGAGATGGTTCTACCTCGTCGGATATTCATACTGGTATCTGGAACACGGAATATATAAAATATATCAATCAAGAAATATTTGAACTATGATTCATATTTAATATTCAGACCTCTCGATCGGATTCAAAAAAATTTTCTTTTCAAAGACAGAATTTAGAAGTTATAAATCGAAAGATTTTTCTTCTTTCAAACTCCTGTTTATGCCTATTTTGTTTAATCAACAGACAATTTTTTTTTGTATTTTTAGTCATTATACCTATCCTATTGATTGAATAAGCGATGATCCAGTGGTTCTTACTCAAGGAATCTTTGGGCTTAGCTTTGGGGTTTTATTGAATCATCGTGGTTCTAGTATGAATCTGGGGTTTCAATCGATTCTATAGGGTCTTAACAAGAGAAATTCCTATTAATGATAAAAAAAATAGTAAAAGCCACATTACACACAATAAAAAAATAGGGAAAGAGAATATTCAAGAGGCCTGTAGTAACAATCAACATAAAGACGAATGAGCCGACTTGATATTTTGGCATTATCACCACAAAGAAGAACTTTCGGATTTTTATTTCCTCCTATCTTCCGAAAAGAGAAAATCCGGGATTAATAAGTTTCAAACTTTCTATTCTATTATATATCCCTTTCAATCAGTATTTGGGTGTCTGCTTGAGCTGTACGAGATGAAATTCTCATATACAGTTCTTAGAGGGGGAATTCACGCGGTTTACCTATCTCAATAAAGTCTATGATTGGTTCGAAGAACGTCTCGAGATTCAGGCGATTGCAGATGATATAACCAGTAAATATGTTCCTCCTCATGTGAACATATTTTATTGTCTAGGAGGAATTACGCTTACTTGTTTTTTAGTACAAGTAGCTACTGGGTTTGCTATGACTTTTTACTATCGTCC